GTATTATTGCAGGTCAATCGATTGGAGAACCGGGTACTCAATTAACATTACGAACTTTTCATACCGGAGGAGTATTCACGGGGGGTACTGCAGAACATGTGCGAGCCCCATCTAATGGAAAAATAAAATTCAATGAGGACTTGGTTCATCCGACACGTACACGTCATGGGCATCCCGCCTTTCTATGTTCTATAGACTTGTATGTAACTATTGAGAGTGAAGATATTCTACATAATGTGAATATTCCACCCAAAAGTTTGCTTTTAGTTCAAAACGATCAATACGTAGAATCAGAACAAGTAATTGCTGAGATTCGCGCAGGAATATCCACTTTGAATTTTAAAGAGAAGGTTCGAAAACATATTTATTCTGATTCAGACGGAGAAATGCACTGGAGTACCGATGTCTATCATGCACCCGAATTTACATATGGTAATGTTCATCTATTACCAAAAACAAGTCATTTATGGATATTATTAGGAGGGCCGTGCAGGTCCAGTCTAGTCTACCTTTCGATCCACAAGGATCAGGATCAAATGAATGCGCATTCTCTTTCTGGCAAGCGAAGATATACTTCTAACCTCTCAGTAACCAATGATCAGGCGAGGCAGAAATTGTTTAGTTCGGATTTTTATGGTCACAAAGAAGATAGGATTCCTGATTATTCAGACCTTAATCGAATCATATGTACTGGCCAGTATAATCTCGTATATTCGCCTATTCTTCACGGGAATTCTGCTTTATTATCAAAAAGGCGAAGAAATAAATTCATCATTCCACTACACTCGATTCAAGAACTCGAGAATGAACTAATGCCCTGTTCAGGTATCTCGATTGAAATCCCCGTAAATGGTATTTTCCGTCGAAATAGTATTCTTGCTTATTTCGATGATCCTCGATACAGAAGAAAGAGTTCGGGCATTATTAAATATGGGACTATAGAAACGCATTCAGTCATCAAAAAAGAGGATTTGATTGAGTATCGAGGAGTCAAGGAATTTAGGCCAAAATACCAAATGAAAGTAGATCGATTTTTTTTCATTCCTGAAGAGGTGCATATCTTGCCCGGATCTTCTTCCCTAATGGTACGGAACAATAGTATCGTTGGGGTCGATACACAAATCACCTTAAATCTAAGAAGCCGAGTCGGTGGGTTGGTCCGGGTGGAGAGAAAAAAAAAACGAATTGAACTGAAAATCTTTTCTGGAGATATCCATTTTCCTGGAGAGACGGATAAGATATCCAGGCATACCGGCGTTTTGATACCACCAGGAACAGGAAAAAGAAATTCCAAGGAATACAAAAAAGTTCAAAATTGGATCTATGTCCAACGAATTACACCTAGTAAGAAAAGGTTTTTTGTTTTAGTTCGACCTGTCGTCACATATGAAATAACGGACGGTATAAATTTAGGAACCCTTTTTCCACCGGATCCATTGCAGGAAAGGGATAATGTGCAACTTCGAATTGTCAATTATATCCTTTATGGAAATGGCAAACCGATTCGAGGAATTTCTGACACAAGTATTCAATTAGTTCGGACTTGTTTAGTATTGAATTGGAACCAAGACAAAAAAAGTTCTTCTTGCGAAGAAGCCCGTGCTTCTTTTGTTGAAATAAGGACAAATGGTTTGATTCGACATTTCCTAAAAATCAACTTAGTGAAATCCCCTATTTCGTATATCGGAAAAAGGAATGATCCGTCGGGGTCAGGATTGCTCTCTGATAATGGATCAGATTGTACCAATATCAATCCCTTTTCTGCTATTTATTCCTATTCCAAGGCAAAAATTCAACAATCTCTTAACCAACCTCAAGGAACTATTCATACGTTGTTGAATAGAAATAAGGAATGTCAGTCGTTGATAATTTTGTCAGCAGCCAATTGTTCTCGAATGGAGCCATTCAAAGATGTAAAATATCACAGTGTGATAAAAGAATCAATTAAAAAAGATCCCCTAATTCCAATTAGGAATTCATTGGGCCCTTTAGGAACATGCCTTCCAATTGAGAATTTTTATTCATCTTACCATTTAATAACTCATAATCAGATCTTAGTAACTAAATATTTGCAACTTGACAATTTAAAACAGACTTTTCAAGTGATTAAATTAAAATATTATTTAATGGATGAAAATGGAAAAATTTTTAATCCCGATCCATGCCGTAACATTATTTTAAATCCATTCAATTTGAATTGGTCTTTTCTCCATCACTATTATTGTGCAGAGACATCTAAAATAATTAGTCTTGGACAGTTTATTTGTGAAAATGTATGTATAGCCAAAAATGGACCGCCCCTCAAATCGGGTCAAGTTATACTTGTTCAAGTTGACTCGATAGTGATACGATCAGCTAAGCCTTATTTGGCCACCCCCGGAGCAACTGTTCATGGCCATTATGGGGAAACCCTTTACGAAGGAGATACATTAGTTACATTTATATATGAAAAATCGAGATCTGGTGATATAACACAGGGTCTTCCAAAAGTAGAACAGGT